ATGCGTTGATTATTTTCTACAAACCATAAAGACATTGGAACACTGTATATTCTTTTCGGTATATGATCCGGATTAGTTGGGACAGCCTTAAGACTTCTTATTCGTGCTGAATTAGGCCAACCAGGAGCACTTCTTGGTGACGACCAACTTTATAATGTAATTGTTACAGCTCACGCTTTTGTAATAATTTTTTTCTTAGTAATACCTATAATGATTGGGGGATTTGGAAATTGATTAGTTCCTCTTATGTTAGGAGCTCCTGATATGGCTTTTCCTCGATTAAATAATATAAGTTTTTGATTACTTCCTCCTGCTTTACTTCTTTTACTATCTTCAGCTGCTGTTGAAAGAGGGGTTGGGACTGGGTGAACTGTTTACCCTCCTTTATCTGCTAATTTAGCTCATGCTGGAGGTTCAGTAGATTTAGCTATTTTTTCTCTTCATCTTGCAGGTGTTTCTTCTATTTTAGGAGCTGTAAACTTTATTACAACTATTATTAACATACGATGACGTGGAATGCAATTTGAGCGTCTTCCTTTATTTGTATGATCTGTGAAAATTACTGCTATTTTATTACTTCTTTCTCTTCCGGTTCTAGCTGGAGCTATTACAATACTGTTAACAGATCGAAATTTTAATACGGCATTCTTTGACCCTGCCGGAGGTGGAGATCCTATTTTATATCAACATTTATTTTGGTTTTTTGGACATCCTGAGGTATATATTTTAATTCTTCCCGGATTTGGAATAATTTCTCATATTGTTAGCCACTATTCTTCTAAAAAAGAAACATTTGGAACTTTAGGGATGATTTATGCCATGTTAGCTATTGGTATTCTTGGATTTATTGTGTGAGCTCACCATATGTTTACAGTAGGAATGGATGTAGATACTCGGGCTTATTTTACAGCAGCTACTATAATTATTGCTGTGCCTACGGGAATTAAAGTATTTAGTTGACTTGCAACAATTCATGGTGCTAAAATTAAGTATGAAACTCCAATGTTATGGGCATTAGGGTTTATTTTTTTATTTACAGTAGGGGGTTTAACAGGGATTGTCTTATCTAATTCTTCTTTAGATATTATACTGCATGATACATATTATGTAGTAGCCCATTTCCATTACGTCCTTTCTATGGGAGCAGTATTCGCTTTATTTGGGGCTTTTAATTACTGATTTCCTTTATTGAGTGGAGTAACAATAAATGATCGATGAACAAAAGCTCATTTTTATATTATGTTTATTGGGGTAAATGTGACATTTTTCCCACAACATTTCTTAGGATTAGCCGGAATACCACGACGTTACTCAGACTATCCTGATTGCTATACAAAATGAAATGTTGTCTCTTCAATTGGTTCAATAATTTCTTTTGTAGCTGTATTATACTTTATGGTAATTGTCTGAGAAGCCTTAGTCTCTCAACGAAGTGTGATTTGAAGAACTCATTTAAGGACAGCTTTAGAATGAGATAATATTTTACCTGCTGACTTCCATAATGCCCCAGAAACAGGAGCATTAGTAGCTAGTTAGTTTTAATAGTTTACTATAATTTTTACGACATGAGCCTATGAGGACAATTAGGATTTCAAGATGCAGCTTCTCCTTTAATAGAAGAATTAATTTTTTTTCATGACCATGCTATGATAATTTTAGTAATAATTATTAGCTTAGTAGGTTATGCTGCAGTATCTTTAATAGTAAATAAGTATACTTGCCGTTCATTAGTGGAAGGTCAAGCAATTGAAACTATTTGAACAATTATTCCAGCTTTTATTCTAATTTTTTTAGCTTTACCTTCTTTGCGTTTATTATATTTACTTGATGAAATTGGTGATTGTAGATTAACTGTTAAGAGTATTGGACATCAATGATATTGAAGTTACGAATATTCAGATTATTCAAACATTGAATTTGATTCATATATAATTCCAACTAATGAATTAGAGCCTGGTGATTTTCGGTTACTTGAAGTAGATCACCGAGTTGTGTTACCCACTCAAACTGACCTTCGTGTCTTGGTAACTTCAGCTGATGTTATTCACGCATGAACTGTTCCTTCATTAGGGGTAAAAGTAGATGCTATTCCAGGTCGATTGAATCAATTAGGATTCTTCATTAAGTATCCTGGAGTATTTTATGGTCAGTGTTCTGAAATTTGTGGAGCTAATCATTCATTTATGCCTATTGTGGTAGAGGCTGTTCCACTAAAGAATTTCTTGGAATGAGCTATTAATGTGTCAGACTAAAAAGTTAGTTAAAACATAATATAAGGTTGTCAGCCTTACGTTACTAATTAAACTTAGTACTTTTTACATGCCTCAATTATCTCCCCTGAATTGAATCTTATTATTTGTTTTATTTTGAGTAGCTGTACTAACTATATCTGTATTAATTTGATGATCTAATAAAGTTTTCTTTCAAGGAGAAAATCTAACTTCAACTCCGCTAAAAGAAAATAAATGAAATTGATAACTAAAGAATGCTTGTAGACATTTTTTCTTCTTTTGATGATAATAATCAGGTTTTTATATCACTATATGTATTAATGTGAATTTTCTCTCTAATCACTATTGTTTTATTTAGTTCTTCGTATTGAGTAATATCCCCCCGGTGACTAAGAATTGTGAGTATTTTTAAAGATACTGCTTCTTCCCAAGTTTTCCGATCTTTCGGAATTAATATAGGAGGGTTTGTAAATATTATTACAGGTTTATTTTTATTTTTAATTCTTATAAATTTAAGAGGATTAGTTCCTTATGTTTTTAGACCAACTAGTCATTTAGCAGTATCACTATCTTTGGGTTTACCTTTATGGTTAACATTAATTGTGTCGGCGGTTTTTTATAATCCAAGCTCAGTTGTAGCAGGGCTTTTACCTATAGGAGCACCAGCTCCTTTAAATCCTTTTTTAGTTATTATTGAAACAGTAAGAATTATGGTGCGTCCAATTACTTTGTCAGTACGATTAACTGCAAATATAAGAGCTGGACACATTGTTCTTACATTAATTGGGAACTACTTAACAGCTAGTTTTTTTATGTCATCTATTTTTTCTATATTGTTGCTTTTATCAATTCAAGTTCTATATACAGTCTTTGAATTCGGTATTGGGTTGATTCAAGCTTACATTTTTTGTCTCCTAATTACTTTATATTCTGATGAACACCCTCATTAGTAATTAAAATCTGAATACTAATTACTTTTTAAAAACATTAAGTTGTAAAAGAACTTATGTTCATTTTTGGGGTATGAACCCAATAGCTTCATATTTAGCTTATTTTACAGTTTTGTTGGGAAGAATTAACTCCGTTAATAGATCTACAGTCTACCGCTTATTAGACTCAGCCACCAAACAAACACACCAGGAAATTTTTCCTTTCTCGATTTTGCAGGTCGATGTTTTATTATAAACTATGGCGAGCAAGGTTTAAAGATCTTTCTTTATATTAAGCTTTGAAGGCTCATAGTTTATGTTAACTTAAAACCTTACCAGGAGGAACTGAACCTCTCCTAAGAAATCAAAATTCTTTGTGCCCTTACACCGCTTTGTAATATCTTTTTTAAATTTTTTTAATCTTCTTACTTGGAAGGCAAGTGTACTATATCATACTCAAAAGATATATTTATAAGATAGTTATTTCTAATAAATAACTTTATTCCTTTAGAATGAAAATCTAATGTGCAATTACACCATAGAAACTATTATTTAATAAATAAAATGAGTTTAAAGATTTCATTTTAATAAAAGTAATCATTTTTAAAAAGCATTAACTAACTAAGCTTGGCTCTGACTTAATAATATAGCAGGAACATAGTAATACACATGGTTTTTATAGAAAGAGGTGAGGTAAGAATAAATGTAATTTAGGTAAATTATGAAAATCTACATTATTTCTTAAAGTATTATAGATATAGAAAATGCTTTGAAAAGTCCCACTAACACCAGTGCTGAAGGTTAATTAAAGGGTGAAAACCTGAATTAACTTTGTACATTAGATCAGGTTAACTTGGTGCCAGCATCCGCGGTTATACCAAGTGATTAAGTTATATCTATAGGTAAAAAGACAGTTAGGTTTATAGATAATATTTAGTTTATTGAACATCTATAAAAAAGTAAAATTTGTATATAGATAGCTAATCTAGAAATAACTATAATAGCTGAAGCTGTGATAGTCTTGAGGGAAACTGGGATTAGATACCCCATTATTCTTGACTGTAAATATAATTAAATTTACCAGAGTACTATGAATAGTTAAAAATTTAAAACTCAAAGGGCTTGGCGGTGTTTTAGACCTATCAGGGGAACCTGTCTCGTAATCGACAATCCACGTTATATCTAACCTTATTTTGTACTCAGTTTGTATACCGTCGTCGTCAGGTAACTTTTAAAAATATAGAAGTTAGCAATAAAAACTATGTAAGTTAAGACGTCAGATCAAGGTGCAGCCTATAATAAGGAGAGGATGGGTTACAATTATAAAACTTATAATTACGGAAATTTAAATGAAATAATATTTGGAAGGAGGACTTGAAAGTAAACTAAAATATATAAATAGTTTGAATAAGGCTCTGAAACGTGCACACATCGCCCGTCGCTCTCGTTGAAAAATGAGATAAGTCGTAACATAGCAGGGGTAATGGAAATTGTCCCTAGATGAAAAAACATAGTATAATATAATACATTTCACTTACACTGAAAATATACTTAAATCATAAGTTGTTTTTAATTAAATATCTTGGTCTATAGTTAACAAAAATTAACTTATTCAAAACATTTTTAAATTTAGTAAAAGTGATAGAAAATTATTAAATAAGATCTAAGAAAAGTACTGTAAAGGAATTAATTTAATTAAGTTAAAGAAAAAATTAATATTTGTACCTTTCGCATCATGGTTTAGCTAGATATTTATTTTTTCTTAAATTTCTCGAAATCCGATGAGTTATCTTTATTCAGTATCTTAGTACTAAAAGAGTAGTTGTAGCAAAAACTTTCTTAGAAATAAAGATGGAAATGAAATTTTATTCGTATCGGATGATAGCTAGTTCTTCTAAAAGGCATATAAGTGCTCTAAATTAATTTAATTTTTATAATATAAGTTATAAAAAGGATTTAATTTAATTAAATTTTTGAGGATAAGCTCGAAAATTAATAATATATTTGCATTATATTCTTACTAAAATTTAAGCTTGAAAGTAGCTATAATTTTGAGTTTGTTATAATTCCATTAGTTAATTAAGAAGATAATTAATTTGCTTAAAATAAATGAAGAAAACTTAATAATTAAATTAAGCTGAATTAATGCTAAAATGAGTATTATACTAATTTATGTATTTTTAACAATTTATAAGTTAAAATTTATTTTTATTTTTCAAACAAAAATTATAAAAAGGAACTCGGCAAATACACATTCTGCCTGTTTAGCAAAAACATGGCTCCTTGAACACTGATAATAAGGAGTCGGACCTGCCCAGTGAATTTTTTAACGGCCGCGGTACTCTGACCGTGCAAAGGTAGCATAATCATTTGCCTTATAATTGAAGGCTAGTATGAATGGTTTGACAAGAATGTAGCTGTCTCTTTATAATTTAATAGAATTTTATTTTCAGGTGAAGAAGCCTGTATTTAATTAAAAGACAAGAAGACCCTATCGAGCTTGAAAAAACTTAATAGAATTAAAGTTAATATTTATAAAAAATTGTCTATTAAACATTTTAGTTGGGGCGACTGAGGAACATAAAAAGCTTCCTTTATAAACTGATTTAAATCAAACTAGAATTGATCCAAAATATTTTGATTAAAGGAATTAGTTACCGTAGGGATAACAGCATTATCTTTTTTAAGAGCTCATATCGAAAAAAAGGTTTGTGACCTCGATGTTGGACCAGAATATCCTAAAGGTGCAGCAGCCTTTAAGGGTTGGTCTGTTCGACCATTAAAATTCTACGTGATCTGAGTTCAGACCGGCGTGAGCCAGGTCAGTTTCTATCTTTAATTATATAGATAAGTTTAGTACGAAAGGACCAACTTACCATAAAACATTATTACTTACTGATTAAATTTAATTGACTATTAAATAATCAAATTAGCAAAATTAATGCAATTGACTTAGGATCAATAGATATAGGTGAAATTCCTTTATTTGATAATAAAGGTGGCAGATGAAGTGCATTAGGTTTAAGCCCTAAATATAAAGATGAAATTTCTTTTCTTTATAATGTATATTTCTATTATTTCAACAGTGTTTGCTTATATTTGTATTTTATTGGCAGTCGCTTTTTTTACTCTTTTAGAACGTAAAGGATTGAGATATATTCAAATTCGAAAAGGGCCTAATAAAGTGGGGTTTATGGGGCTTCCACAACCCTTAGCTGACGCAGCTAAGCTTTTGACAAAAGAAATTGCAAAACCAACAATAGCAAATTATTCCCCTTATTTTATTGCTCCTGTTTTTAGCTTTATTTTAGCTTTGTTGCTTTGGCAGCTTTACCCCACTTTGTATTCTTGTTCTTATTTTAAATGAGGCGTTTTATTTTTCTTATGTGTTTCAGGTATAAATGTTTATGGGACTCTACTAGCTGGATGAGCATCAAATTCTAAATATGCCTTGCTAGGTAGTCTTCGAGCTATTGCTCAAACTATTTCATATGAAGTTAGAATGGCTTTAATTCTTCTTTTTCCTCTATTTTTGGTTGGAAGATTTAGTTTTATTGAAATTAAAGAATCTCAAGAATTTATTTGACTTGCTTTTCTTATAATCCCGGTTTCATTAATATGGTTTGTAACTTGTATTGCTGAAACAAATCGGGCTCCATTTGATTTTGCAGAAGGAGAATCTGAGTTAGTTTCAGGTTTTAATATCGAATATGGAGCCGCTGGCTTTGCTTTGATTTTTTTAGCTGAATATGCTAATATTTTAGTTATAAGCTTATTTTCTGCTTTACTCTTCTTTGGAGGAAGTTCAATAGTGTTTATCGAAAGGGATTTAGCTTTTATGTTTAAAGTATTATTCTTTGCTTTTGCATTTATTTGAGTACGTGGTAGATATCCACGATTCCGTTATGACTTATTAATAAATTTAACATGAAAAGGATTTTTACCGGCTGCATTAAGTTTTCTTTTACTAGTAGCAGGCCTTTCTTCTTTCTTATACTACTAATTTTTAACGAAAATGTAGTTTAACAAAAATATTAGCATTGGAAGCTAAAGCTTGGGTTTTAATCCCACATTTCGAAATGAGAGCACTAATTGTTTTTAGTATAACTTTATCTAGTTTCCTTTTATTGCCTTTAATAATACAGCCTTTAAGATTAGGATTAGTAATTATAGCTTCTACTCTTTTAATATGTTTTATTAGGGCTATTACATTATCATCATGGTACGGTTATATTTTATTTCTTATCTATGTAGGAGGGCTTCTAGTTATATTTGCTTATGTAGCAGCATTATCCCCAAATGTACTATTTGGTAAAGGAACTCCAATAATTTTTTTTAGTGTTATAATTTTTCCTCTTTGTGCTATTTTTTATTTTTTACCTTTAGTTGATATGTCTTCTATAGCTTATTTAAATATTTTTACTGAAATAAAGTTTTTAAAAATTTACGGTATTGAATTAGTGGCACCCCAAATAATTTCAATTTTAATTGGTTTAGCTCTTATTCTTTTAATTAACTTAATTGTTGTTGTAAAAATTTGTTACTACCAACAAGCCTCTCTTCGTCCATTTAGAAGATAGATAGACATATGCGAAGTCCTATTCGAAAAGTACATCCTGTTTTAAAGGTTATAAATGGAGCTTTAGTTGATCTTCCGGCTCCATCAAATTTATCTATTTGATGAAATTTTGGTTCACTACTAGGGTTATGTTTAGGTATTCAAATTGTAACAGGTTTATTTCTATCAATACATTATACTGCTCATGTAGATTTAGCCTTTAGTTCTGTAATTCATATTTCTCGAGACGTTTCTTATGGGTGATTACTTCGAGCTCTTCATGCTAATGGGGCATCTTGATTTTTTATTTGTCTTTATTTACATGCTGGTCGAGGTATATATTATGGCTCTTACGTTAATATTCATACCTGAAATATTGGTGTAATCTTATTATTTTTAACTATAGGAACGGCTTTCTTAGGCTATGTGCTTCCTTGAGGGCAGATATCTTTTTGGGGAGCTACTGTTATTACTAATTTATTATCAGCTGTCCCTTATGTGGGAAAGATAATAGTAGAATGAGTATGAGGAGGATTTGCTGTAGATAATGCAACTTTAACTCGATTTTTTGCTTTACACTTTCTTTTACCTTTTGTTATTGTAGCTTTTGCCGTTCTTCATTTGTTGTTCTTACATGAAACAGGTTCTAATAATCCGCTAGGTATTAACAGAGATGGGGAAAAAATTCCATTCCATTCTTACTACACATTTAAAGACCTGGTTGGTTTTTTAGTGGTTATATTTCTTTTAAGAATGCTAGCTTTATTTGCACCTCAGTTATTAACAGACCCGGAAAATTTTATTCCTGCTAACCCTTTAGTAACTCCTGTCCATATTCAACCGGAATGATATTTCCTTTTTGCTTATGCTATTTTACGATCTATTCCAAATAAGTTAGGTGGGGTTATTGCATTAGTTATATCAATTGCTATCTTATTTATTCTTCCTTTTACTCATCTAGGTAAATTTCGTTCTATAGCATTTTATCCTTTGAATCAAATTTTATTTTGATTCTATGTTGGGATGTTTTTTATTCTCACTTGAATTGGAGCCTGCCCTGTAGAAGCTCCCTATGAACAAATTGGACAAGTTTTTACTGTTCTATATTTTTCATATTTTATTATTAACCCTATAGTTCAAGTGTTATGGGATAATATTTTAGATTATTAGTACACAAAGTTGTTTCCTGGGGAAAATTTGTCTTGAAAACAAATTTGAAGTGTTCAATTCACTTAATAACTTAGCAATAAGAGATAATAATACTCACCTTTGACTTACAAGACCAATGCTCTATGTTAAGCTATTATTGCTACTAAATATAATTAAGAAATGAGAACATTTTATTTAACTATACTTAGAATATTTGGAGTTTTTATGGCTTTGCTAGCTCTTTCTTTACAGTACAAACATTTATTGAGAGTTTTACTAAGCTTAGAAGCTATTACTATAAATTTATTTATTATGCTCTTTGCTTTATCAACAAATGTAACTTATAGGGGAGAAACTTCATTGATTCTTATTACTTTGGGAGCTTGTGAAGCTAGCTTAGGGTTAGCCATTCTAGTAGCAATTATTCGTTCAGAAGGAAATGATTACGTATCAAGGTTTTCTATGCATAAATGTTAGGTGTAATCTTTATAAGTTTAACTTTTCTCTTGCTACCTAATAGAAAATGATCTTGATATCATAAAATATGGTCTTTAGCTTTAGGAAGCTTGATTTCTATTATTCACTTATTTAATCCATTTTTTTCATATGAATCTATTAATTCTTTTTTAAGATTTGATTCAATGTCCAGAATTTTAATTTCACTAACTTTATGAATTTCATTAATAATAATATTAGCAAGACAAAATAGAGTAAAAATTTCTAAAAATAATTATTTATTATTCTCAAGATTTGTCCTAGGACTAAATTTAATTTTAGTCCTTACTTTTTTATCTTCTAGAATTTTAATTTTTTATTTTCTTTTCGAAGCTTCATTAATCCCTACTCTTTTATTAATTCTAGGATGAGGCTATCAACCAGAACGACTTCAAGCAGGAATGTACATAATAATTTACACAGTGGCGGCTTCTTTGCCCTTACTATTTACTATTTTATGAGCTTCTCAAACCCTATCGTCAAGGGATATTTTAATAATTAGAAGACTACGTCTCCACCCTTATAACACGGAGTATTTATGAGCCTGAAATTTTTTAACACTATTATGCTTTACTGCTTTTCTAGTTAAATTACCCATGTTTACTGTACATTTATGACTTCCAAAAGCACACGTTGAAGCCCCTGTAGCCGGATCAATAGTATTAGCTGCAGTTCTACTAAAGCTTGGAGGGTATGGAATTTTACGGGTATATCAATATTTTAATTTTATTTCTTCTCAGACTTGTATTATTATCTTTTCCTTAGCAATCTGAGGAGGAGTAATTACAAGAATTGTTTGTTTCCGGCAAGTTGATTTAAAGTCATTGATTGCTTACTCTTCAATTGGGCATATATCTTTAATATTAGCTGGAGCTTTTTCAAACACATCTTGAGGATGAAGAGGTGCATTAATTTTAATACTATCTCATGGGTTTTGTTCTTCAGCACTTTTTGCGTTAGCTAACTATACTTATGAAAAAACCCACACACGAAGATTATTTCTCAGAAAAGGTATGCTAATATTACTACCCCTTCTTGCAATATGATGATTCCTATTTTGTATTATAAACATAGCAGCCCCTCCAAGAATTAATTTATTAGGAGAAATTATAATTTTTCCTTCTACTATTTTTAGCTCTAAATATTATCTCATTTCCCTAGGATTAATAAGCTTTTTAGCCGCTCTGTACAGAATATATCTATATACAAGAACTCAACATGGAGGGAGTCCTAAGTTTGTAAAACCTTTTAATGACTTTAAATCTACTGGATTTAGCTTATTTTTATTACACTGAATTCCCGGTAATTTTTTAATTTTAAAAAGCGATTTAATTTCAATATGAATCTAGTCAAGTTAGTTTAATAAAAACGTCAGCCTGTGGATTTGAAGATGAAAATCTAATTTTACTTGACCATGTATATAAATTTAAAGTCTTCTTCTATTAGTTCATTATTTCTCTTAACATATAGAGCAGTTCTATTCCCAATCACAATAATATTTATCCTTCAAAGAAAAAATATCATTCTAGAATGATCAATTTTTCAAATAAGCTCATGTAGAATAACTTTAATACTAATTTTAGATCCTGTAAGCCTTAGTTTTAGTAATGTTGTCTGTTTAATTTCAGGTTGTGTAATAATATTTTCTTCAAGATATATATCTCATGACCCTTTTTTAAAGCGCTTTGTTTGACTTGTAATATTATTTGTTATATCTATAAACCTACTAGTTTTTATTCCAAGACTACCAGCATTACTATTAGGTTGAGATGGTTTAGGGATTGTTTCATTTGCATTAGTAATTTATTACCAAAATATAAAATCTCTGGGTGCAGGTATAGTAACAGTTTTAGCAAATCGAATTGGGGATGTAATAATTTTAATTTCAATTGGAATTTTAGTTTTACAAGGACATTGATCTATTCTATCAATTTGAGACTTTTATCTTACATCATGATTAGCTCTTACAGTAACTTTAGCTGCTATAACAAAAAGAGCACAAATTCCCTTTTCTAGATGACTTCCAGCCGCAATAGCAGCCCCAACTCCTGTTTCTGCTTTAGTTCACTCATCAACCCTAGTTACTGCTGGGATTTTCTTAATTATTCGTTTTTTTCCGTTTTTAGAAACAATTCCAGCATTTAAACCTTCATTATTATTTATTTCTGTGCTAACTCTTTTGATGGCAGGAATTGGTGCTAATTACGAAAACGACTTAAAAAAGATTATTGCTTTATCTACTTTAAGGCAATTAGGGGTAATAATAATAAGATTAGGCTTAGGGATACCTTATTTAGCTTTATTCCATCTTTACACCCATGCTTTATTTAAGGCTTTATTATTCTTATGTGCTGGGATATTTATCCATAACAGATCAAATACTCAAGATATTCGTCATATAGGACTCTTGTTTTCTCAAGCTCCTCTAACAACAACATGTATAAATATTGCTAATTTATCACTTTGTGGTGCTCCTTTCTTAAGAGGATTTTACTCTAAAGACTTAATTTTAGAACTATCTCTTCATAACCCTACTAGTTTCCTTATAGTGGTACTTATTTTTTTAGCCACCGGAATAACTGCAGCTTACTCATTCCGTTTATCTTTTTGTTCTCTTTGAGGACACATAAAAGGATCTTCTTACCATGAAAAACAAGAATTAGATTCTTATGTTAATTGGGCAACAACAATCTTAAGTTTAATAGCCGTAATTGCCGGGTTTGCTCTCCAAAATATTTTTCTTCAATTTAACCCTTTTCCTTTTATTCTTCCTATGTATTTAAAAATATTAACAATTTTTGTAATCATCTCAGGTATTATACTAGCATTTTTAGTCTGAGACACAGATCATAATGAAAAAAAGATAAATAAAATAAAATTCTTTTTTTCAACTATGTGATTTTTAGCTCCAATTTCAACTCAACCTCTTACTAAATTTTCAATACTTTTAGGAAGAAATATTATTAAATCTATTGATATAGGGTGACTAGAAATTTTAGGTGGTCAAGGTACGAATCTAGTTGCGTCATCAATATCTACAAAAAATCAAAGAATCCAAATTAAATCTTTCAATTTTTTTATTGCTTTAATTTTATTTTTTGTCTTAGTAATATTCTTTTCAAAAGGAATTTTTTAGCCTTGATAGCTTAATTTTTAGAGCATAGCACTGAAGATGCTAGGGTGGCAATTATTGCCTCAAAGCAAGCCAGCGCTGGTCAGAGCAGCGCTGGCTTATTAGAGAGCATATAAATTATTAATCATGGCACGTAATCCTTTTCATTTAGTTGAGTTTAGACCATGACCTTTAACTGGTTCTATAGGAGCATTGTTTCTTACATCTGGGTTAGCTGGGTGGTTCCATGGGTATGGTTATATTACAGCATTGCTTGGAGTGTTTCTCATTATTATAACTATGATTCAATGATGACGAGATGTTATTCGAGAGGCTACTTACCAAGGGTTTCATACAATTCAGGTTTCTAAAGGACTTCGTTGAGGGATAATTTTATTTATTGTTTCAGAGGTTTGTTTCTTTTTTGCTTTCTTTTGAGCTTATTTTCATAGTAGACTAGCTCCTAGCATGGAGTTAGGATCGTGTTGACCTCCGGCAGGAATTACACCTTTAAATCCATTTGAAGTACCTTTATTAAATACAGGGGTATTGCTAGCTTCTGGTGTAACTGTAACTTGAGCTCACCACAGATTAATAGAAGGAGATAACCCTGGAGGTTTACAAGGACTTGTAGCTACAGTGATTTTAGGGGTTTATTTCACTTTCTTGCAAGCTTGTGAATATTATGAGGCTTCATTTACTATTGCGGATGGAGTATATGGTTCAAGTTTTTTTGTAGCTACAGGATTTCATGGACTTCATGTTCTTATTGGTAGGACGTTTTTACTCGTGTGTTTAGTACGTGTATGACTACAACACTTTTCTACGGGTCATCATTTCGGGTTTGAGGCTGCGGCTTGATACTGACATTTTGTTGATGTAGTTTGATTATTTTTATATATGTCAATTTATTGATGAGGATGTTAAATTAATTTTATGTTAAATTCTTAGATGACTGAGATATAAGTGTTAGATTTTTAATCTAAAAACGGCAATATTTGTGCCTCTAAGAGTTGACTTGATACTTTAAAGTAAAAGATCTGATTTGCATTCAGACAATAAGTTTTTGAAACTTTCGGGTCAATAAGTATAAAAAGCGAGAAATTTGCATACGGTTTCGGCCCGTAGATTGGGGGTGAAAGTCCCTTTTTATATTAGATTAAGTATAAATGAAAGCCAAAAAAGAGGCGCCTAGCTGTTAATTAGGAGAATGTAATATAAATTACTCATTTAGTATATATGTTCTAAGTACTACGCCGGATGAACGGAAATCATTGATGTTGATTAATATGGGATGAATATGTCTCTAGTACTAAAAATGCTAAGTAGATTTTTAAGAAGAGTTATTGCTGTGGCTTTATCTATTATTGTTATGACCCTCGGTTGAGTTTTAGCTAAACGAGCTATTAGTGATCGTGAAAAAAACTCTCCTTTTGAGTGTGGGTTTGACCCAATTAAGTCGGCTCGGTTACCTTTTTCCCTTCGATTTTTTTTGTTGGCTATTATTTTTTTAATTTTTGATGTAGAGATTGTTCTTTTATTCCCAGTATTAGCAAGAATGGCCGGTAGATTTTCGTTTCCTTTAATAACAGGAACATTTATTTTTTTAATAATTCTTATTTTAGGGCTATTTCATGAGTGAAATGAAGGTTCATTAGATTGAGCTCAGTAAAGAAAAAACTTGGAGTAAAACAGGGCTGCTAACTTTGTTTTGGGTAATTCGATTTTATCCTTTTTCTTATGTTTTCAAGACTTCCATTTGGTTATATATTTATGTCAGTAATAGGAATTGGTACTTTGCTTTCTGTGTCTTCTATTCATTGGTTAAGAATTTGAGCCGGATTAGAAATTAATTTAATTGGGTTTTTACCAATATTAGTATACCAAAAAAGTGTATCTGAGAGTCAATCAGCTGTTAAATACTTTATTATTCAAGCTTTAGGTTCTAGGTTTTTAATATTTGGCAGTCTTTTAGTTTTTAATATATCTTTTACCTGGGATATGTACACTAAAATTAGTAGTCCTAGAATTCTAGGGTTTATTGTTTTAATTAGAGGTTTATGTATTAAGTTAGGACTCTTTCCTTTTCATTATTGGTTGCCCGGAGTTATGGCTGGACTACCTTGAGTTTCTTGTTTAATTCTAGCTACGTGACAAAAGCTTGCTCCGTTATTTTTAATTCTTTGTTTATTAGAGCTTAGGCAGTCTTATACTATAGTTTTTATTCTTTGTTTAGTTAGTGTAGGTTCTACATTAATTGGAGGGGTAGGAGGTATAAATCAAACTCAAATTCGAGCTCTTTTAGCATATTCTTCAATTAGTCATCTAGGTTGAATAACATTTGCACTTCTTCATAGGGAATGGACAATAAAAATATACTTAGGGATTTATGTATTAATTAGAATTTCTTTATTTATAAGTCTTTGGTATAATGATTCTGGGATGATAAAAGATATTAATAACTTAAAAAATAGTGGTTTTGCAGCCTTAACAATTATACTACTTCTTTTATCTTTAGGTGGATTGCCTCCTTTGTTAGGATTCATTTCTAAATGATTAGTAATTACAGTAGGTGTGGAGGGACCTTGAGCACTTGCTATTTTTGGGTTAATTTTAGGCTCTTTAATAAGGTTATTTTATTACCTAAGATTGTTTTTTTCAGTATTTTTAAGAAACTTAAAAAAATATGGTATTAATAATCAAGAATTAGGACATAGAGTAATAATTTTGATTAATACTTTTAATGTTTTAGGGGGTATTTTGATTTTAATAATTTCTTTATTAAGTTCAGTATA